AGCAGCGAACGCTAGTCACAATAAGGGTTTCAAAGAAACCAAATTAGTCATTAGTAAAGCTGAAGTGAACCAAGGAAATACCGTTAAAAAATTAAAACCTCGTGCACGAGGGCGGAGTTACCCAATAAAAAGATCCACTTGTCATATAACTATCGTATTGGAAGATATATCCTTCTATCAACAATATGAAGAATATTTAATGTATTTAAAAAAACCTGGATGCAGCAATGAAAACAGAAATCTAACATGTTATGATACATATAATAGTGGAGGCCTATGGGACAAAAAATAAATCCACTTGGTTTCCGACTTGGTACAACCCAAAGTCATCATTCTCTTTGGTTTGCACAACCAAAAAAGTATTCTGAAGGTTTAGAAGAAGATAAAAAAATACGAGACTGTATTAAAAATTACGTCCAAAAAAATATAAGAATATCCTCTGGTATGGAGGGAATTGCGCGTATCGAAATTCAAAAAAGAATCGATCTCATCCAGATCATAATCTATATAGGATTTCCTAAATTATTAATTGAAGATAAACCCCGAAGAGTCGAAGAATTACAGATGAATGTTCAAAAAGAACTTAATTGTGTCAATAGAAAACTCAACATTGCTATTACCAGAATTTCCAATCCGTATGGGGATCCTAATATTCTTGCAGAATTTATAGCTGGACAATTAAAAAATCGCGTTTCTTTTCGAAAAGCAATGAAAAAAGCTATTGAATTAACTGAACAGGCGAATACAAAAGGAATTCAAGTACAAATTGCAGGACGTATCGACGGAAAAGAAATTGCACGTGTTGAATGGATTAGAGAAGGCAGAGTTCCTTTACAAACAATTGAAGCGAAAATTGATTATTGTTCCTATACAGTTCGAACTATTTATGGGGTCTTAGGAATAAAAATTTGGATATTCGTAGACGAAGAATAAAAAAACTTTCTTTATCTTTAGATTTTATCCAACGATAAAAAACAAAAACTATGTAGTATAACACTATACAGTAATAAAACAGTAATACAGTAATAAAATAGTAATAAAAAAATTGCAGTCTTCTTTTTTATGTTTAAGAAAAAAATCAGCAATTCTATAAGGTTTAATAAAAATTTCCATCAAAACTCCTTTGATATAATTGCTATGCTTAGTGTGTGACTCGTTGGTTTAGGATTAGATTAAGATAAACAAAAAAGAAAAAAGAACTTACCTATAACAGCAACTAATAACTATAGCATTAATAAATAACCTAAGCAACTCATTGCTTCGCATTATCTGGATCAAAAAAAATAAGTCAAGATATGATAGATTGATCATATCATTGTAGCAACTAAATAAAAAAAAAAAGAAATATGATTATAAGTTATGAAAGGTAATCGAAAAATATGCGGATAAATGGAAGGATGAAAGAAAGAGAGAAAAAATTAAATATTAATGATATATGATTCCAATTTGGAAAGTCTATGAGGTCACTGTAAGAAAAGCAATGTAATAAAGCATCAATACAGATTCATTAATAATAATTAGATAAATCTGTTCCGAAAATAAAAATTAAGAGCCTTGAGTCAATGAAAACTGAGAAAATTGACTCAAAAACAAATTAAAAAATGAAATTCCAAATTTCATATAAGAGCTCCATTGTAGAATTCGGGCCTAATGATTAATTAAGAAGCGATGGGAACGACGGAACCCATGAATAGAGAGGATTCTATTGAAAAACAAATCTTAGTTATTCATTGGAAAGGATGGCGGAATAAACCAGAAACTTTATTATCTATTCTGATTTTTATTCTGAGACCTCGTAGGATAAACATCAAACTTAAATAGATATTGAAAGAGTAAATATTCGCCGGCGAAAAATTTGTGTTTTTTTTTTCAAATAAAAAAAAGTAATAAAATACGAAAAAAAATGCAAAAGATAAAAGAAAATCAGGATTTGTTAGAATATTCTAACTCTAATAAAAACGACATTCGAGATGATGATATTACGTTATTTTAAAATAAATATAATTCATCTTGGATTCCATTTCGAAAAAGACATACACAAATTTAGAAGAGATCAGATGCAATTTCAAAAAATACCATGATTAATAGAATTAATCATTAACTACATCTATATCTTAAATACAAGCTTTTTTAGTCCTTTTATTCGCGAGGAGCTGGATGAGAAGAAACTCTCACGTTCAGTTCTGTAGTAGAGATGGAATTGCTAATTTAGAAAAAACCCATCAACTATAACCCAAAAAGAACAAGATTTCGTAAACAACATCGAGGAAGACTAAAAGGAATATCTTCTCGTGGGAATCGTATTTGTTTTGGCAGATATGCTCTTCAAACACTTGAACCCGCTTGGATCACATCTAGACAAATAGAAGCAGGGCGACGAGCAATGACACGAAATGTACGACGTGGTGGAAAAATTTGGGTACGTATCTTTCCAGACAAACCAGTTACAGTAAGACCTGCGGAAACGCGTATGGGTTCTGGGAAAGGATCCCCTGAATATTGGGTAGCTGTGGTTAAACCAGGTAAAATCCTTTATGAAATGGGTGGTGTACCCGAAAATATAGCCAGAAAAGCTATTTCAATAGCGGCATCAAAAATGCCTATAAAAACCCAATTCATTATTTCTGAATTAGGAATATAGAATGAAAAAGCTAACTAACATTTACGGATAAAAAGATTATAAGTTTTCTTTTTTTGACAAACAATATTTTTTTACTTCGTCCTTTGCATTAAAAGAAGAAATACAAAAAAATGATATGATTCAACCACAAACCTATTTGAATGTAGCAGACAACAGCGGGGCTCGAGAATTGATGTGTATTCGAATAATAGGAGCTAGTAATCGCCGATATGCTCATATTGGTGACGTTATTGTTGCTGTAATCAAGGAAGCAATACCAAATACTCCTCTAGAAAGATCAGAAGTGATTAGAGCTGTAATTGTACGTACTTGTAAAGAACTCAAACGTAACAATGGGACGATAATACGATATGATGACAATGCCGCAGTTGTCATTGATCAAGAAGGAAATCCAAAAGGAACTCGAGTTTTTGGGGCGATCCCACGGGAATTGAGACAATTAAACTTTACTAAAATAGTTTCATTAGCTCCTGAGGTATTATAAGATCCAAATATCGATAGTTAGTATAGGATTAAAAAATGGTATTGAAATAAAATTAATTAATAGATTGTGTATCACGCATATACCCTTAATAATAAAATATTAAGAATTTAATTCATATATTAATATATAATTCATCTATATATAAATAAAAGAAAAAGAACATGTTGATTATATCAAAATTATAGAACAATAAGGAATTTTAACTTATCATGGGGAAAGACACTATTGCTGATATAATAACCTCTATACGAAATGCTGACATAAATAGAAAAGGAACGGTTCGGATAGGATCGACTAACATCACCGAAAGTATTGGTAAAATCCTTTTACGAGAGGGTTTTATCGAAGACGTAAGGAAACATCGCGAAAACAACCAATATTTTTTGATTTTAACCCTAAGACACAGACGAAATAAGAAAGAATCCTATAAAACGATTTTAAATTTAAAGAGAATAAGTCGACCGGGTCTACGAATCTATTCTAACTCTCAACGAATTCCACGAATTTTAGGCGGAATAGGAATTGTAATCCTTTCGACTTCTCAAGGTATAATGACAGACCGAGAAGCTCGACTAAAAAGAATTGGCGGAGAAATTTTGTGTTATATATGGTAATCCTTCTAAGATAAAAATTGGATATCCGGAACTTACGATTTGTGAAAAAAAAAAAAGGTTGTGTAATAACACCCCTGCTCAAAAAAGTTTCGGATGTTTTACTTCGAATGAAATTAAAGAAAAAAATGAATTAATGAAAGTTTTCTTTCTTAATCACTTCCGAACCGCATGGTTCGATTTTGTTTAGATACTAAAGATTTTTTTTTAGGTCATGCTTCTGAAAGGATTCGACATATTTTTGTATAGGTATACCTATAGGAGAAAAATTTAAAATTTTGAGTAAGTTCTTAGGTATAAGTTAATCAGGGGACAGCCATTTTCTAGACTCCATAACAAGGATTCAAATGAGTAAGTGGTTTTTTTTTCAATTTCAACATTCCTTTCACGAAGATACAATTCAAGATTCAAAAATATCAAGAAACCTTTTTTTCGTCCACCAATAAATATAGTCACAGAATTAAGGAATAACAACTATGAAAATAAGGGCTTCCGTTCGTAAAATTTGCGAAAAGTGTCGACTAATCCGTAGGAGAGGACGAATTATAGTAATTTGTTCCAACCCGAGGCATAAACAAAGACAAGGATAATCTTACTAAAGGAACATGAAATGGATATATCCATATATTTATTGTGAAATGAAAAAATATGGCAAAACCTATATTAAGAATTGGTTCACGTAAAAATCCACGTAGTGGTTCACGTAAAAATGTACGTAGAATACCAAAGGGAGTTATTCATGTTCAAGCAAGTTTCAACAATACCATTGTGACCGTTACAGATGTACGGGGTCGGGTGATTTCGTGGTCCTCCGCAGGTACTTGTGGATTCCGGGGTACAAGAAGAGGAACACCTTTTGCTGCCCAAACCGCAGCAGGAAATGCTATTCGAGCAGTAGTTGATCAAGGTATGCAACGAGCTGAAGTAAGGATAAAAGGCCCTGGACTCGGAAGAGATGCAGCATTACGAGCTATTCGTAGAAGCGGTATACTTTTAAGTTTCGTACGAGATGTAACCCCTATGCCACATAATGGTTGTAGACCCCCTAAAAAAAGACGTGTATAGAAAAAGGCTGAAAGGGTTTCAAGAGAAATAAACGATTCAATGATCTGATCAAATAAAATTACTATGGTTCGAGAGAAAGTCAAAGTATCTACTCGGACACTACAGTGGAAGTGTGTTGAATCAAGAAGAGACAGTAAGCGTCTTTATTATGGACGCTTTATTCTGTCTCCACTTATGAAAGGTCAAGCCGACACAATAG